AAAATCGTGTTTATTATGAAAAAAAAAAATTAGTAAGAATTTTTTTCAAAAAAATGAGTCGATTTTTTTTAAAAAAAAAATATTAATAATTATTGTGGAAAGTTAAGTTAACCAAAAATTTTATTTACTTTGGTGTTTTAAGTTAATAAATTAAAGTATAAAAATTTAGGGAATAAAATCATAATTTAAATATTTTACTTACAGAATTTAATTTGAGGGAATTAGATTTAAATAATTTTCAATGAATAGTAAATTGTTTTATTTTAYTTAYAGAATTTAATTTGAGGGAATTAGATTTAAGATATTTTCAATAAATAGTTAATTATTTTACTTTATTTATAGAATTTAATTTGAGGGAATTAGATTTAAATAATTTTCAATGAATAGTAAATTGTTTTACTTTACTTACAGAATTTAATTTGAGGGAATTAGATTTAAGATATTTTCAATAAATAGTTAATTATTTTACTTTATTTATAGAATTTAATTTGAGGGAATTAGATTTAAGATATTTTCAATRAATAGTTAATTRTTTTACTTTATTTATAGAATTTAATTTGAGGGAATTAGATTTAAATAATTTTCAATGAATAGTAAATTGTTTTACTTTACTTATAGAATTTAATTTGAGGGAATTAGATTTAAGATATTTTCAATGAATAGTTAATTGTTTTACTTTATTTATAGAATTTAATTTGAGGGAATTAAATTTAAATAATTTTCAATGAATAGTAAATTGTTTTACTTTACTTATAGAATTTAATTTGAGGGAATTAAATTTAAATGATTTTTAATTAATAGATAATTGTTTTACTTTGCTTATAGAGTTTAATTTAAGGATATAGGTTTAGAATTATTTTARGTTCACAAAATTCTTTGGTAGTGTGAGATAGCGCCAAAAGTCCTTTAAGATATTTAAGGTGCAAGAAGGTTCACAAAATTCTTTGGTAGTGTGAGATAGCGCCAAAAGTCCTTTAAGATATTTAAGGTGCAAGAAGGTTCACAAAATTCTTTGGTAGTGTGAGATAGCGCCAAAAGTCCTTTAAGATATTTAAGGTGCAAGAAGGTTCACAAAATTCTTTGGTAGTGTGAGATAGCGCCAAAAGTCCTTTAAGATATTTAAGGTACAATAAAATTCACAAAATTCTTTAGTAGTGTGAGATAGAGCCAAAAGTTTTTTAAGATATTTAAGGTACAATAAAGTTCACAAAATTCTTTATAGGTTAAAAAATGATTTAACAGTTTGGGGTGTTAAATTAGGAAGTTAAAGATTTTTAATTTAATAAATTGTTAAGGTTTAAAATTATAATTTATTAGATGGTAATTAAATTTTTAATGTGAAATTTATTTAATGGCAAAATTTATATAAATGTGGTTATAATTTTTATAAGTAATGATATAGTTGAGGGAAAGGTTTAATTTAATTATTATAATAAATTTAATATTAATAGGTTTATTAATTTAAAATAATTTATTGTTAGTATACTTTATCATTAGGTTTATTTAATTTAAATTATTTATAAAGTTTTATTCTAGCTTATTTAATTGATTTATGGATTTCTTTATATGTAAATTTTTGTGGTTATTTATATTAATTTTAATAATTATTATATTTTTTATATTCGCAGTAATAAGTATTAAAGATTAATAAAAATTAGATTTAGAAATTTATAAGAGTATTGACAAAATTTGTGCCAGCAGTTGCGGTTATACATATAATACAATTAATTATTTTTAGTTGATAATTAATTTGTTTAGTTAAAATATAAATTAAAATTTATTAAGTGAAATTTTATTTTTTAAAAATTTTTATTATATATTATGAAGTTATTAAATTTATAAAGTAAACTAGGATTAGATACCCTATTATTAAAAATGTAAATTATAAAACTTAATTAGTATTAGTTATGTTCTTAAAAGTTAAAGAATTTGGCGGTATTTTAGTCTATTTAGAGGAACCTGTCCTGTAATCGATAATCCACGATTTATTATACTTATTTTATTAGTTTGTATATCGTCGTTGTTAGAATATTTTATAAGAATTTAAATATTCAAGATTTAAAATAATAAAGTAAATCAGATCAAGGTGCAGCTTATATTTAAGAAGAGATGGGTTACAATAAATTTATTTATATGGTATAAATATTTGAAAAATTTTATTAAAGTGGATTTAAAAGTAATAAAATTAAATTTAATTTTATGATTTTAGCTCTAGGATATGCACATATCGCCCGTCGCTCTCGTTTAAAATGAGATAAGTCGTAACATAGTAGATGTACTGGAAAGTGTATCTAGTGAGAATCAAATTAGAGCTTGTTAAAAAGTATTTTATTTACATTAAAAAGTTAATTGTGTAAATCAATTTAATTTGAATTAATAAAATTATTATTTGTATTTAAAAAAAATATTTTTTATTTTATTATTGTTAAAGAAAAAATTATAATTATTATAGATTATTAGTATAGTGGTATAAATTAGAAATATAATGAAAATTTAAATTTTTAAAAGAATAATTAGTTTTTTGTACCTTGTGTATCAGGGCTTATTAAATTTAAACTAAAAATTTAGTTTTCTCGATTTTGAAAGAGTTAATGAATTATAAATTTTATTGTAAAATAAATATTTAGAATAATTTTTTTGTAGTGAAATGTTAGTCGTTTTCAAATATATCTAGTTTTTGAAGAAAAAAATTTAATTTTATTTATTAAATATTATGTATTCATTTTAAAGTATATTTTTTTAATATTTAAATAATTTAGGGGATAAGCTTTAAATTATAAATCTATAATTTAAATTTATAATAAAAAATTGTAGGGTTAGAAATTTTCATCAATATAGTTTGTTATAATTAATTTTTGTTTTTATAAGATTTTTATTTATTTTAGGTTTTTTATTCAAATAAATTATTTAATTTTTAATTAATTGTGATAATGATAAGATTAGTATAAATTTATTAAAATTTAAATTATTAGATTTTAGGTTATATAAAGGAATTCGGCAAAATATTTCTCGCCTGTTTATTAAAAACATGTCTTTTTGATAATAATTTAAAGTCTAACCTGCCCATTGAATTTTAAAAGGCCGCGGTATTTTGACCGTGCGAAGGTAGCATAATAATTAGTTTTTTAATTGAAAGCTGGAATGAAGGGTTGAACGAGGAAATAACTGTCTCTATATAAATAAATTAGAATTTTATCTTTAAGTTAAAAAGCTTAAATTTTTTTAAAAGACGAGAAGACCCTATAGAGTTTTATATATTAAATTTTTTTAGGCTATTAGAATTTTATATGTTGATTAATTTAATTTATTTTATTGGGGTGATAGAAAAATTTATTAAACTTTTTTTTTAATAAAACATTTATTTATGAATTTTTGATCCATTTTTATGATTATAAGATAAAATTACCTTAGGGATAACAGCGTAATTTCTTTAAAGAGTTCTAATCGAAAAAGAAGTTTGCGACCTCGATGTTGGATTAAAATTAAGTTCTGGTGTAGGAGCTAGAATTTTAGGTCTGTTCGACCTTTAAAATTTTACATGATCTGAGTTTAGACCGGCGTGAGCCAGGTTGGTTTCTATCTTTAAATTAAGATAATGTTTTAGTACGAAAGGACCAGATATTAATAAAATTTATTTAATAAGATTAAAATTAATATTACTTTGGCAGATTAGTGCATTAAATTTAGAATTTAATTATGTATTTTATACAAGTAATATATGTTTTTTAAGGATTTAATTTTAGTTTTAGTAAGAATATTGATCTTGGTGGTTTGTGTTTTAGTAGGTGTAGCTTTTTTGACTTTGTTAGAGCGAAAGGTTTTAGGTTATATTCAAATTCGTAAAGGTCCAAATAAAGTTGGGATAATAGGACTTCCTCAGCCATTTTCTGATGCAATTAAATTGTTTAGAAAGGAGAGAATTTATCCAATAATATCAAATTTTAATTCTTATTATTTTTCTCCTGTAGTAAATTTATTTTTATCTTTATTATTATGAATATGTATGCCTTTTTTTAGAAGGTTTTTAAATTTTAACTTAGGGTTTTTATTTTTTCTATGCTGTTCAAGATTAGGGGTGTATACTATTATGGTTGCTGGATGGTCATCTAATTCAAATTATTCTTTATTAGGGGGGTTACGTTCAGTAGCTCAGACAATTTCTTATGAGGTTAGTTTATCTTTAATTTTATTGTCATTTTTATTTTTGACTTTAAGTTTAGATATTTTAGAATTTATAAAGTATCAAGATTATATTTGATTTATTTTTTTATGTTTACCATTAAGAATAATTTGATTTGTTTCAAGTTTAGCTGAAACTAATCGAACTCCATTTGATTTTGCTGAAGGTGAATCAGAGTTAGTTTCTGGATTTAATGTTGAGTATAGAAGAGGAGGATTTGCTTTAATTTTTTTAGCAGAATATTCAAGAATTTTGTTTATAAGAATGATATGTGTAATTTTATTTTTAGGGGCTGATATTTATTCATGGGGGTTTTTTTTAAAGTTAAGTTTTATATCTTTTTTTTGAATTTGGGTTCGGGGGACATTGCCCCGTTTTCGTTATGATAAACTAATGTATTTAGCTTGAAAAAGATTTTTACCAATTTCTTTAAATTATTTAGTGTTTTATTCAGGGTTAAAAATTTTTATTTTTTCCTTATTAATTTAGTTAATTATTTTTAGTAGAAATTAATAGGGAGTATAACCCTTTTTTATATTTTCAAAATATACACTTGTAACAAGTTCATTAATTAGTTTCTGAAAATAATAGAATCTCAAATTTTTGCTGTAAGGGGATTAATAATATAATATAGAAAGTAAATAATAGTTAAAATTTGTCCTGTAATAATATAGGGGTCTTCAACAGGACGAGCTCCAATTCAAGTTAATAAAATTACTGTTGTTAGTATAGATCAAAAAAGAATTTTATTGATAGGGTAAAATTGAGTTCTTTGGATTTTTTTTTTATTAGTAAAAGGTAAGATTAAGAGGATGGCAATTGATATAACTAAGGCAATAACTCCTCCTAATTTATTCGGAATTGATCGGAGAATTGCGTAAGCAAAAAGAAAATATCATTCAGGTTGAATATGAACAGGAGTTACTAAAGGATTTGCTGGTACAAAATTATCTGGGTCTCCAAGTAAATAAGGATTAGTTAAGGTGAGTAAAATTAAAGAAGAGAGTATTACTATAAATCCAAATAAATCTTTAAAGGAAAAATAGGGGTGAAATGGAATTTTATCAATGTTTCTATTAATTCCTAAGGGATTATTAGATCCGGTTTGATGAAGAAAAAGGAGGTGGATTATTACTATAGCTGCAACAATAAATGGTATTAAAAAATGTAAAGTAAAAAATCGGGTTAATGTGGCATTATCAACTGCAAATCCCCCCCATAGTCATTGTACAATATCTATTCCTAAGTAAGGAATTGCTGAAACAAGATTAGTAATAACAGTTGCTCCTCAGAAGGATATTTGTCCTCATGGAAGAACATAGCCTAAGAAAGCTGTAGCTATAACAATGAATAAGATTAATACTCCAATTGTTCATGTTAAAGTTAAATAATATGATCTATAGTAAATTCCTCGTCCTACATGAAGGTATAAGCAAATAAAGAAAAATGAGGCCCCATTGGCATGTAAGGTTCGAATTAATCAACCATAATTAACATCTCGACAAATATGGGCAACTCTATTAAAAGCTAATTCAATATCAGCAGTGTAATGTATTGCTAAAAAAATTCCTGTTATAATTTGGATTATTAAACATAGGCCTAATAAGGATCCAAAATTTCATCAAGCTGAGATATTAGAAGGGGAAGGTAAATCAATTAAAGAATTATTAATGATTTTTAATAAAGGGGATCTAGTTCGAAAGGGTGTTTTCATTAAAATTTTTGTCGTAATGGGCCAAATTTAATGTCGGTAATTTTTACTACTGCAATAAGAGTAATAAATAGGTAAATAATTATTATAAATAAAATAATATTAGAGGGATAATTTAAAAATTTATTTAAATTTATGTTGTAGTTATAAGGGAAATAAAAATTTTCTGAGTAATTAATTATGTAAATTAATGAATTATCAAAAAATAAGTATATTATGATTGAAGAAATAATTATTAATCTTATAAATATTAATAATATATTAGAGAATTTAAATTTTTCATTAGAAGCAATTCTAGTTATGTAAATAAATAAAACTAGTATACCTCCAATTATAATAAGGAATAAGATATAACTAAATCAAAAGTTTAGAGTTAGTATCCCACTTATTAGTGATACAAGAATAGTTTGTACAAGTAATGTAATTCCTATAGATATTGGATGGGATAAAAAAATAAAAGTAATTGAAAATATTAAAGTTATGATTATTATAATAATACAGAGAATAGTTTAATAAAAATATTAATTTTGGAGATTAATGATGGAAATAATTTCTTTCTCTGAAGTTTTAAAAGAATAATCTTATTTTTGATTTACAAGACCAATATTTTATTTAAATTATTAAAACTAATGTTAATTTATTTTGTTCTTTCTATTGTAATGTATTTTGTGGGATTAATTTCTTTTTGTATAAAACGAAAGCATTTTTTATTAATATTATTAAGGTTAGAATTTATTATTTTATCCTTATATTTTAATTTATTTATTTATTTAAGATATTTTCAATTTGAATATTATTTTAGAATAATTTTTTTAACTATAAGAGTATGTGAGGGGGCTTTAGGTCTTTCATTATTAGTATCAATAATTCGAACTCACGGGAATGATTATTTTCAAACATTTAATATATTATGATAAAATTTATTTTTATAATAATTTTTATGATCCCTTTAAGATTTAAAAAAAATAGATTTTGATTAAATCAATGATTTTATTTTGTAATAATAATAGTATTTTTTATTAATTTTAGATTTAATTATTTAGTTTTTAGAATTAGGTATATGTTTGGGTGTGATTTATTAAGATTTATAATAATTTTATTAAGATTTTGAATTTGTTCTTTAATAATTTTAGCAAGTTCTAAGTTATATTTAAAGAATTATTATAGTAATTTATTTTTGTTAATATTATTATTATTATTATTTTCTTTATTTTGTACATTTGCAGCTCTAAATTTAATAGTTTTTTACTTATTTTTTGAAATGAGTTTAATTCCTACTTTAATTTTAATCTTAGGCTGGGGGTATCAACCTGAACGTATTCAGGCTGGTACTTATTTATTATTTTATACATTAGTAGCTTCGTTACCTATAATGATTTCTATATTTTTTTATTATCATAATTATTATACATTAAATTTGTTTTTAATAAATAATTTAATAAGTTTAGTTACATTATACATATGTATAAATATAGTATTTTTTGTTAAAATACCTATATATTTTGTTCATCTTTGATTACCTAAGGCTCATGTTGAAGCTCCTGTTTCAGGGTCTATAATTTTAGCTGGAGTTATATTAAAGTTAGGGGGATATGGGCTTATACGAATAATAGTTATATTTTTGGAAATTGGTATAAAAATTAATTATATTTTTATTATCATTAGAATAGTTGGTGGAATTTATGTATCTTTAATTTGTATTCGTCAGACAGATATTAAATCTTTAATTGCTTATTCTTCTGTTGCTCATATGGGGATAGTTTTAGGTGGTATTATAACTTTAAATTATTGAGGATTATGTGGTGCTTTAGTAATAATAGTAGCTCATGGATTATGTTCTTCAGGCCTTTTTTGTCTTGCAAATATTTCTTATGAACGGGTAATAAGACGTAGATTATTTTTAAATAAGGGGTTAATTAATTTGATACCTAGAATATCTTTATGATGATTTTTATTAAGATCTTCAAGAATAGCAGCACCACCATCTTTAAATTTATTAGGAGAAATCATATTGATTAATAGATTAGTTAGATGAAGATATTTTTGTATAATTCCTTTATCATTTTTATCTTTTTTTAGAGCAGTTTATTCTTTATATTTATATTCTTATAGACAACATGGAAGGTTATATTCTGGGTTTTATTCATTTTCTATAGGGTTAAGACGGGAGTATTTATTATTATTTTTACATTGATTTCCTTTAAATTTATTAATTTTAAAGGGGGAATATTTTTCTTTATGAATTTATTTAAATAGTTTAAAAAAATATTGATTTGTGGAATCAAAGTTATGAAATTTCATTTTAGATAATTTTATCAATTTGTGTAGTTTATTTTGGTTTATTTTTAATTTTTAGAATTATAACATTTTTTACAAGATTATTATTTATAGTTTTAGACTATAGGCTAATCTTAGAATTAAATATATTAACAATTAATTCTTGTCCAATTGTTATAACAATTTTTTTAGATTGAATATCTCTTTTATTTATAAGATTTGTATTATTTATTTCTTCTATAGTAATTTTTTATAGAAAAGAATATATGAGAGGAGACTTAAATATTAATCGATTTATTATACTAGTTTCAATATTTGTTTTATCAATAATATTATTAATTATTAGGCCTAACCTAATTAGAATTTTATTAGGTTGAGATGGATTAGGATTAGTTTCTTATTGTTTAGTTATTTATTACCAAAATATTAAGTCTTATAATGCAGGAATAATTACAGCTTTAACTAATCGAATTGGGGATGTTGCATTATTAATATCTATTGCTTGGATATTAAACTATGGGAGTTGAAATTATATTTTTTATATTGATTTAATGAAAAATGATTTATCTATACAGGTAATTTCTTATTTAGTAGTGTTGGCAGCTATAACAAAAAGAGCTCAAATTCCTTTTTCTTCATGGTTACCTGCTGCTATAGCGGCCCCTACTCCCGTATCTTCTTTAGTTCATTCTTCTACTTTAGTAACAGCAGGTGTTTATTTATTAATTCGGTTTAATGATTTATTATCTGGAAATTTAATAATAATTTTATTATTTATTGGTAGAATAACAATATTTATAGCCGGTTTAGGAGCTAATTTTGAGTTTGATTTAAAAAAGATTATTGCTTTATCAACATTAAGTCAATTAGGTTTAATAATGAGAATTTTATCTTTAGGGGAGTTTAATTTAGCTTTTTTTCATTTATTAACTCATGCTCTTTTTAAGGCAACTTTATTTATATGTGCAGGTTGTATTATTCATAATTTAAATAATTGTCAAGATATCCGTTTTATAGGAAGGCTTGTAATTCATATACCTTTAACTTGTTGTTTTTTTAATATTTCTAATTTATCTTTATGTGGGCTTCCATTTTTATCTGGATTTTACTCAAAAGATTTAATTCTTGAAGTGTTATCAATAAATTACTTAAATATTTATATTTATTTAATTTTTTTTATTTCTACAGGTTTAACTGTATCTTATACATTTCGTCTTATATATTATTCAATAATAGGGGACTTTAACTTTTTATCTTTAAATTGTATAAATGATAAGGGATTTATTATGTTAAAGGGGATATCAGGTTTGATTTTTTTTGTAATTACAGGTGGTAGGATACTAATATGATTAATTTTTCCAACACCTTATTTTATTTGTTTACCAATTATTATAAAAACTATGGCTTTAACGGTTACATTTATTGGGGCATGGATTGGGTATGAATTTTCTAAGTTTTCTTTAAGATATTCACTTAAATCTTTGAAATTATTAAAGTCTAGATTATTTTTTTCTTCAATATGAAATATACCAATTTTATCTACTTTTGGTGTTAATTTTTATCCAATTTATTTGGGTAAGTTAATTTATAAAAATTTAGATCAAGGTTGATTTGAATATACAGGGGGTCAGAATATTTTTAATAAAATAAAAAATAGGTCTTTATTTATACAATTTATTTTTAATAATAATTTAAAGATCTATTTGATTCTTTTAGTGATTTGAATTATATACTTATTTTTAATTTTATATTATTTAAATAGCTTATATAGAGCATAATATTGAAGATATTAAGGAAATAATTTTTTATTTTTAAATATTTATAAAAGAAAAATTTAATTTTACAATGAAAATGTAATGTTTTTGTTAAACTATATAAATAGAAATAATAACGGATTTCAGCGCTAAAGGGTTAAGTTAGAAGCTTACCCTTGAATTACTTATTTCTTTAATTGGAGTTTAACTCAATTTAATCATTAACAGTGATTAACCTCTTTTTGGTTTCAATTAATTACCCCCTAAATTAAAATTTAATTAAATATCATATATTTATTTTACTTCCTTTAAGATATTTAAGGCATAAATAAGGGTGGTGCTGCACCAAAATTTTAGGTCGAAACTAAATACAAGTTTTTGTTTCTTATTTAAGATAAATTGATTATTCAATACTTTTTAAATGCAAATTAAATGTTATATTTAACTATTATCCTAGTGGGCTCAATTTAAGGCTCCTTGGTTTCATTCATGGTAGATTCCTAAAAGAAGAATTAGGATAAAAAATCTTATGATAATAAAGTAATTTATAATATTTGAGATTTTTATAGTTAGGATTAAAGGGATTAATAAGGTAATTTCTACATCAAAAATTAAGAAAATTACTGCGATTAGGAAAAATTGGATAGAGAAAGGTAAGCGACTAGATCTTTTAGGGTCAAATCCACATTCAAAAGGTCTACTTTTTTCCCGATCTATGAAGGTTTTTTTAGAAATAATAGTTGCAATTATTATAACAATGAATGTAATTATAAAAATAATAATGGAGATATATAATATTAATAAAATTATTTATACTAAATTTTAGATTTTTTAATTGGAAGTTAAAAGTAATATTTATACTATATAAATTATCTACCTCATCAGTAAACAGAAATATAAAGGAATAATCATACTACATCAACAAAATGTCAATATCAAGCGGCTGCTTCAAATCCAAAGTGATGAATACAAGAAAAATGATTATTTAAATGACGAATTAAACATACAAATAAGAATGTTGTTCCAATAATAACATGGAGTCCATGGAATCCTGTAGATATAAAAAATCTTGATCCATATACTGAGTCTGCAATTGTAAAAGGAGCTTCTATATACTCATAACCTTGAAGAATTGAGAAATAAATTCCTAATAAAACAGTTAAAGTTAATCCTTGAGTTGTTTGATTAAAATCATCATCTATTATTCTATGATGAGCTCATGTAACTGTTAAACCTGAAGTTAATAAGATTAAGGTGTTTAATAATGGAATTTGAATTGGATTAAATGTTTCAATTCCTTTAGGGGGCCAAATTATACCTAGTTCAATAGAGGGGGATAAACTTCTATGGAAAAATCCTCAGAAAAATGAGATAAAAAAAAATACTTCTGATGTAATAAATAAAATTATTCCTCATCGTAATCCTATAGTAACTTGATAAGTATGAAGTCCTTGAAATGTTGCTTCACGTACAACATCTCGTCATCATTGGTATATAACTAGTAATGTAATGATTAAACCAAGTATAAATAAATCAATTTTAAAGAAATGAAATCATTTAATTAGTCCAACTATAGTAATTATTGCTCCGAGAGCTCCTAATAAGGGTCAAGGTCTTACATCCACTAAGTGGAATGGGTGATTTTTATGTCTATGCATTAGTTTACTTCTCTAGAATAAAGAGTTCTTAAAATTGCAAATACATAAGATTGAATAATAGCAACTGCTGATTCAAGAATTAAAAGGAGTAATTGGGTAAAAATTAGAATATTTAATATGATTAGGGATATTATAGGGCCAGTGTTTCCCAATAATGTTAAAAGTAAATGTCCAGCAATTATATTAGCTGCTAATCGAACAGCTAAGGTTCCTGGTCGAATTACATTTCTGATAGTTTCAATACATACTATAAAAGGTATAAGAATAGGGGGAGTTCCTTGTGGCACTAGATGGGCAAATATATGTATTGTATTATTAGTTCATCCATAAATTATAAATCTTATTCATAGGGGAAGGGCTAACCCTAAAGTTAAGATTAAGTGTCTTGTTCTAGTAAAAATATAAGGGAATAGACCTAGAAGATTATTAAATATGATAAATGAAAATAATGAAATAAAAATTAATGTTCTTCCTTTAATTGAATTCTGTAATAAAATTTTAAATTCATTATGAAGAATTATAATAATTTTAATTCAAATAAAGTTTCATCGTGATGGGATTAATCAAAATATTGATGGGATAAATAATAATCCTAAGAATGTTCTTAGTCAATTTAGTGATATATAAAATCTTGATGATGGGTCAAATGATCTAAATAAGTTTGTTATCATTTTCAGTTAATTTTATTATTTTTTTTATTTGTATTAAATGTTTTATTTTTGTAATAAAATGAAAAATAATTTAAGCAGTTGAATATAATAAAAATAATTGTAAATATAATAAATAATAATAGTCAGTTTATTGGTGCTATTTGTGGGATTAAAAATTATTAAAACATAATGATTTTAGTATGACAAACTAATGTTATAACTTAACTAAATTTTTTCATTAGAAATAGGTGTTAATCTATTATAAAATGGTTTAAGAGACCAGTACTTACTTTCAGTCATCTAATGAAATTTCTCTTATTTTAGAAATTCATTTTGTGAAATAGTCTGTAGGAATTCTTTCTATAACAATTGGCATAAATCTATGATTTGCCCCACAAATTTCTGAACATTGTCCAAAAAAGATACCTGTTCGATTTAATATAAATCTAACTTGGTTTAGACGACCAGGAGTGGCGTCAATTTTTACTCTAATTGCTGGGATAGTTCATGAATGAAGAACATCAGCAGCTGTAACTAATATTCGAATTTGGGAATCATAAGGAATTGCTATTCGGTTATCTACATCTAATAAACGAAAATTATTAATTCTTATATCATTTTTGGGGATTATATATGAATCGAATTCAACTTTTTTAAAATCATTATATTCGTATGATCAATATCATTGATGTCCAATAGATTTTACTGTAACAATAGGGTTGTTTACTTCATCTAATAGGTAAAGAAGGTGTAATGAAGGAAGGGCAATAAAAATTAAAGTGATTGCAGGTAAAATAGTTCAAATTATTTCAATGGTTTGTCCTTCAAGAAGGTAGCGGTAATTAAATTTATTAAAAAATAGTGTAGATATAATATATCCAACTATAACAGTGATTATAAGTAAAATTATTAAGGCATGATCGTGAAAGAATAGTAGTTGTTCTATTAAAGGAGTTGCTCTATCCTGAGTAGTTAAAGTTTTTCATGTTGCCATTTTCTAAAAAAAGGTTAAACTTTATATATGAGGTTTAAGTTCATTGCACTAATCTGCCATATTAGAAATTTGTAAGTATAGGTAATTCTGAGTATCTATGTTCAGCAGGTGGTATTAATTGTAATCATTCAATTGATGAGGATAAGTTTAATGATGAAATTCTTTTTCGATGAGAAATAAATCCTTCTCAGATAATAAAAAGTAAAAGGAAAATTCTTATTATTGAAATTAAAGATCCTATTGATGAGATTACATTCCAAGGTGTGTATGCATCAGGGTAATCTGAATAACGTCGAGGTATTCCAGCTAATCCGAGGAAATGTTGAGGGAAAAAAGTTAAATTTACTCCAATAAATATTGTGAAGAATTGAATTTTTAGGAATTTTTCATTTAAGGTTAATCCTGTAAAGATTGGGAATCATTGTACAATTCCTGCTATAATTGCAAATACAGCTCCTATTGATAAAACATAGTGAAAATGAGCAACTACATAGTATGTATCATGGAGGATAATATCAATAGAAGAATTAGCTAGGATTACTCCAGTTAAACCACCTACTGTAAATAGAAATACAAATCCAAGGGCTCAAAGTATTGAAGGAGAGTAATTTATTTGGGTTCCATGAAGAGTTGCAAGTCATCTAAAAATTTTAATTCCTGTTGGTACAGCAATAATTATAGTGGCTGAAGTGAAGTAAGCTCGTGTATCAACATCCATTCCTACAGTAAATATGTGATGAGCTCATACAATAAATCCTAATAATCCAATTGCTATTATTGCATAAATTATACCAAGTGTTCCAAATGCTTCTTTTTTTCCTCTTTCTTGTCTAATAATATGGGAGATTATTCCGAATCCAGGTAAAATTAAAATATAAACTTCAGGGTGCCCAAAAAATCAAAATAAATGTTGGTATAGAATAGGATCACCACCTCCTGCAGGATCAAAGAATGATGTGTTAAGGTTTCGATCAGTAAGAAGTATGGTGATTGCCCCTGCTAAAACTGGTAAGGATAGTAAAAGTAGGAGGGCTGTAATTGCGACTGATCAAACAAATAGAGGTATTCGATCAAAGGTTATTCCTGTTGATCGTATATTGATAACTGTCGTAATGAAGTTTACTGCTCCTAGAATTGATGAAATACCAGCTAGATGAAGACTAAAAATTGCTAAATCAACAGAAGCTCCTCTATGGGCTACATTAGCTGAAAGTGGGGGGTAAACAGTTCAACCAGTACCTGCCCCACTTTCAGCTATTCTTCTCATTAAAAGTAGGGTTAATGAGGGTGGGAGTAACCAAAATCTCATGTTGTTTATTCGTGGAAAGGCTATATCAGGAGCTCCAAGTATTAGAGGTACTAATCAATTACCAAATCCACCAATTACAATAGGTATAACTATAAAGAAAATTATTACAAATGCATGGGCTGTGACGATTACATTATAAATTTGATCGTCACCAATTAATGTTCCGGGGTTTCCAAGTTCGGCTCGAATTAGTAGACTGAGGGAAGTTCCTACTATTCCTGACCATGCTCCGAAAATAAAGTATAATGTTCCGATATCTTTGTGATTTGTAGAGAAAAGTCATTTATTCGGTAAAATGGCTGATAATAGGTAATAAACTGTAAATTTATTCATGAATTTTAAATTCTTTTACCAGGTCTTATAGTCAAAAAATGATTTTAAATTGCAAATTTAAAGTTGGGTTCGCCCTAAGGCTTAAAGATTGCTTTATTTGAAGCTTTGAAGGCTACGAGTTTTGTTTAACTTAAATCCTTAGATAAAATTAAACAAAACTGTACAAGTTAAAAATCCAATAATTGATACAAAATTTCTTGTTAATGTTCAGAATTGGTTGAATTTGTAATTTATTAAATAATTAGTTTCACTTATGTTTATAACAAGGGCTCTAAATATTAAGCGTACATAATAGAATAATGTAAGTAGGGTTAGTAGAATTATAGAGAATGTTAATAGGAAAAATTTACTTTGAATTAAATTTTCGATGGTTAATCATTTTGGTAAAAATCCAATGAATGGTGGAAGTCCGCCTAATGATAAAAAGTTAAATACAAAGAAAAATTTAATTGAAAAGTTATTATTTATTGAATTGAATAATTGTTTTATATAGAAAATGTTAAGTAAATTGAAAATTAATACAATATTTAAAGAAATTAATCTATAAATTAGGAAGTAGTATAATCAGGTAGTTTCAAAAAGGAATATTGATCTAATTATTCATCCAATATGGTTAATAGAAGAATAAGCTAAAATTTTTCGAATCCTAGTTTGGTTAAATCCCATAATTCCTCTAATTAATATTCTTAAAATAATAATTATAAAGAAGAATGAAGGAAAATTTATATTATATATTAAAATAATTATAGGAGCAATTTTTTGTCAGGTAAGAAGAGTTATTCTATTTATTCAAGATAATCCTTCTATAACTTCTGGAAATCAGAAATGAAAAGGTGCTGCACCTATTTTAGTTAATAAGGCTGAATTAAGGATTAATACTAAATTTCTTTTAATAGTATTTACTATAATTAAACTATTTGATATAAGAATAATAGCAAATAGTAGAATAGTAGAAGCTAGGGCTTGAGTAATAAAATATTTTAAAGAGGCTTCTGAGGAAAAGAGATTTTTATTTCTATTTATTAGAGGGATAATAGATAGAAGATTAATTTCTAATCCTATTCATATGCCTATTCATGAAAGAGATGAAATTGAGATGAGGGACCCAATTATTAGAGAAAAGACGAATATTAATTTATAAAATTTAATTAAAAAAAAAAGGATTAAAACCTTTATAGGTGGGGTATGAACCCAATAGCTTGATTAGCTTATCTTTTTATATTTTAGTATATGATGTACAAGAATTTTTGATATTTTAGGAAATAGTTTAATTCTATTAAATATAATAAAGGTGAAATTCACATAATTTATTCTATCAAAATAATCCTTTTTAATCAGGCACTCTATTAAAACTTTTTATGTAAAAAGTAAAAAACAAACATTAAAATTAAACGCTATATTGGGATTTTCATACAAAATTTAGGGTAAAAAAATGGGTTAAAAAAGTTGCCTTTTTTTCAAAAAAAAGGACATTTTTTTGGGGGTCTTGATTTTGCATGAATCGGGTGTATTAGGAAAGTCAATTTAAGAAAAATCAACCTTAGATTTCAAAAATGGTAAGTTTTTTCTATAAATAAATATTTAATCTATTAATAAAGAAATATATCTTTTATTATTTAATAAAAAATATATTTATAAATATTAAATATAAATTATTATAAAGAAGGAAAAGAATAATATAAAATCTGAATATTTAAATATTTAAATTCATAGAGATTATTTATAGATTTAGGAAAAAAAGAAATAGAGAAATCTATAATTATTTAATCCTGGAAAGCATTAATTTTTAATCCGTTAATGAATCTATATATTAATAAATTATTTATATATATATATATATTATTAATATATATACTCATATCTATATATATATATATAATAATAATATACTATAAATATATTATAAGATTATTATTATTATATTATAAATATTTATTATTATTATTATTAAATTAACATAACTTTAAATATAATATTGTATTTAATTATTTATATATTAAATATTTATTGAGAATTTTTAATATTTTATAAATACTTAAAAATAAATTAAAATAATAAAATAATATTATAAAATTTAATTTAAAGTTTATATTAAATAAATACTAAAATATATAATTTTAATTTAATAATAAATAATTAAATTATTAAAAATTATAAATTAAAATTTATAATTTAATAAATTTTAAAATAAAAAAAAAAACCCTTATAATATTATACCTTAAATATCTTAAAGGAAGTAAAATAAATATATGATATTTAATTAAATTTTAATTTAGGGGTTAATTTTTAAAAAAAATTTATTTAATAAATATAAATTTTTAGGGGGAGAGAAAAATTCTTACAAGTGTAATATTTTGTTAAAATTTCTTACTAAAAATTAAGGTGAAAATAAAATATTATGGGCATTTAATTTTGAGGTAATTTTTAAGGTATTTATTAGTAGATATTGATTTTTTCAGAGGGGAGAAGAAAAATTCTTATAAGTGTCATATTTTTTTATAATGACTGAGTAAAAATTAAGGTAAAAATTAAATATTATGAATTTTATTTTTATTTAAATAAAGATTTATTTGATTTTTGAATAGGGGATATAATTGGTTATAGAAAATTAGGATGGGGTTGATTTATTTTAAGAATATTTATAAAAAAATCGTACCTATAAAATTGCTAAAATTTTGTTATTTAGGGGGTTAATAGTTTGAGGTTTATAAGAGAGGTTTTAGCAGAAAATTCAATAGGATTAGAATTTTAATGGGAAAGTTAGTTTGAAAAACATAAGGGGCTAATATAATATATTAAGATAAATTTACAAAAATTTTTATTTAAATAGAGTTAATATAAAAAAAATGTTATACTAATAATAATTTACAATTTTTTTTAAATGGGAATAGAAAGTTAAAGGGATTAAATCGCATAAAAAAATTAGGGTGTCAATTTAATTAAAAAATTAGTAAAAGTATTAGTTTAAAAATAGTAAAAAAATAGTCGAAGCAAAAAATGAAAATTCTGACCCCCCGAAAAATGGGAATAAAAGTTATATCTTAATATATTTTTATTTAGGTATCTTAATGTAGTTATATATATATATATATAGGGGCTAGTTCAAGATTCTTAAGGTAAAAATTAAAAAATTACTATTTGTTATCTAAGGGGTTAATTTAAATGTTTATTTTTTAATTTTTATATTTAAAGTTTTATTTATTTTCATAAATATATTAGGTAAGTATTATTATGAATTAATAATTATTTTGGGGTTTTTATATCTTAAAAATTAATTTTTTATTATGGGTCAAAA